ATTTCTCGATAAAAGGATCTTGTCAATATCGGCATAAATTATCTTTCCCGCGTGTTCGGCTATAGCGGGAACCCCCGAATCTCGAGCCACTTGGCGTTCCAATCCAGTTCCTACAATGCACTTCTCGGACCGAGCAAGCGGAACTGCTTGACGTTGCATATTCGAACTCATTAAAGCCCGATTTGCATCATTATGCTCAATAAAAGGAATGAGAGAAACTCCAATCGAAAAATATTGGAAGGGCAAAATACTTCGAAGATGCACCTGCTCCCATGCAATAGTCAGAAATTCTTGACGGTATTGAGCTGAAACAACCTGTTCTTCCCGAGCACCTCCATTCAGCGCCAAAGAATTTCCTGTCGCTATCATATAGTATTCATCTCTATTTGGTGATAAATAAAGCATCCGGACTCTTTTTGATCCTTCACCGATTTCAAAAAATGGGCTTTCTAAAGACCCCCAATGACCAATCTTGGCATGAATTGTTAACGATCCAATAAGTCCAACATTGATTCCTTCAGGCGTGTCAATTGGGCAAATGCGCCCATAGTGACTAGGATGTATATTTCGTATCCGAAAACTAGCGGTTCGCCCTGTCAATCCTCCGGGGCCCAAATAACTCAATCTTCTCCCATGAACTATTTGTGTCAATGGATTAGTTCGATCCAAAACTTGAGATAATGGGTGTAATCCGAAAAAGGATTCATAAGTGGTTGTTAATGGAGTTGAAGTTACCAAATTTTGAGGGGTTGGTATGAATTTCTGTCTAATTGCTCCACATAGAGTTGCTCTAACCACATTTTCTAAACGAACCAGAGCCAATCCGAATTGATCTTGTAATAGATCCGCTACCGAACGAATACGTTTATTTTTTAAATGATTCATGTCGTTAAGCGTATCCATTCCAAATTTCATTCCAATCAAATGATCCGCAGCTGCCAAGATATCTCGCGGTAACAAAAAAGTATTGTTATGAGGTATATGAAGATTTAGTCTCTGGTTCATATTTAGTCGACCAATCCTTCCTAATTCACATCTTTGCTGAAAGAATTTCTTTTGTAATTCTTCACATAAGGATTCAGAAAATACTGGATCTCCGCCTACACAAGTAAATTGTTGATAAAACTCTAAAATAGCATTTTCTTTTGACCCAATTTTTTTTTTCTCCTTATCATTAAGGAAAGACAAGAAAATTTCAGGGTAGCACACATTCTCTAGAATTTCTTTTAGATTCAACCCCATAGCTGATGATAGAACTAGAATAGATATTTTCTGTTTCCTACTCACACGAGCCCATATTCTTGCTTTTCTATCAATCTCTAATTCTACTCTTCCTCCCCAATCTGATATTATTGTGCCGATATAGACCAAAATTCCATTATGGTCCAATTCTGAACGGTAATAAATACCGGGGCTTTGCAATATTTGATTAATCACAATTCTGTATATTCCATTTACTATAGAGGTTCCCAGGGAATTCATTAGAGGAATGTTTCCAATAAAAATGGTTTGTTCTTGCATATCCCTACTGCTTTTCCAAATTAATCCTGCGGATACATATAATTCAGAAGAATATGTAAGTGATTCATATACAGCATCTCTTTCTTTTATCAAAGGTTCTACTAATTGATATGTTTCCACAAATAATTGAAATTCCATTTCTGGATCTGTATCTTCCATTTTTGGAAACTTAGAAAGTTCTTCTGTTAAGCCCTGATCAATGAACCTACAAAATCCTTCAAATTGTATCTGATTAAATCCAGGTATTGTAGACATTCCCTCATTTCCATCTCTAAGCATTTTTAATTTCCCATTTATTGACAAAAAAATTCCATTATTGAGTCGTTCTTCATCCCATTATATGGGTCGATCTGGCAATAATGAAATTTCTATTCTGTATTACGGAATCGCATAAAATTTTATCTAACCCATATATGAATATGGAATGTATATAATATATATGAACAGGGGAATAAAGAGAATTTTAGACTCAAATTGGAATTTCCAACAAATACAACTAGAAAGGAATTCAAAAATTCCACTTAACTTATTAAGTTAGACTTATGAAGTTTTGTATAGAATAACAAAAGAAAAGGCAATTCCATTTCTACCATTATTATGTTATGATATTACATGTTTTACATATTCCAATAGGATTCGATACCAGTAAAATAAATGATCCGGATTTGATCTCTTCGATAAGATAAAGACCCAATAATCAGAAACAATATTAAAGTAGATTCTTTATAGCACTTAGCCTTAATTTCGATTTCGTGAATTTCTTTTTTTAGTTTTAGTTAAAAAAAAAGAGGGTTCACGCAGAAGAGATATAGATATTTTTTTTTCTAAGAGGTTGTTATAATACGATTGAAGCGCGGAAGAGGGCTTTATGAAACATACACAACACAGATAGAAGGATAGTTATTTATATATATGTCTATGTCTCCCCTGTTATTGCAGTTCGATTCTGGACAGCGTCGTGCTCTGGTAAAACCTCATAGAAAATCGATTCTATCCGATTAGATATTCGCATAAGAATTTCGGTTCTGGCTGGGGTTGACATATTTGTAATTCGATGTTATAATAGAATATGAACATCGAGAAGAGAAGAATTTCGGTTCTGGCTGGGGTTGACATATTTGTAAAAAGACAATTCATTCATTTTTATTTTATGCTACTTCGTAATATTAATTATTTAAAGGAAACTCGAGCCCTTAATGCTTTGGGTTTTACATTAGTTATAGGAGATTTAAAATGCCTATTGGAATTCCAAAAATACTCGAAATACCCGAAATACCCGACCGCTTTCGATACTTGCAAGAAGAGGAAGAGGAGGAGGAAGAGATTGGTTGGGTTGACTTATACAATGAACTTTATAGAAAGAAACAACTTTTTTTGTTTCAAGAAGTTAATAACGAGATAATGAATCAACTTGTCAATCTGATGCTACATCTCGATACAGACGATGTCAGCAAGGATTTTTATCTTTATATAAACTCTCCCGGGGGATGGATACTCCCAGGTATGAGTCTTTATAATACTATGGCAACAGTGGAGTCGAATGTACGAACAGTATGCGTCGGACAGGCCGCTTCAATGGCATCGTTTCTCCTGACCGCGGGAGAGCCTGGCAAACGTTTAGCATTCCCTCACGCTGAGATAATGATGCATCAACCGCATGGTCGTTTTTCGGAGGAAGACGACGACGACAATGACAACAACGATGATAAGGATGACAACAACGACGACATGATCAACATCAACTATTTGAGGGAATTGAAAGAACTAATGACCATTGAGCGAGACATCGCCAGCATTTATGCACTAAGAACGGGTAAACCTTTAAACGTCATAATCAAAGACCTGCAAAGCGATTCTTTTATGTCACCAACAGAAGCCAAAGATTATGGAATTGTTGATTATGTAGCAAGGCGGGAGCGCTGATCTTGTAGGAGTTACCTTGTAGGAGTTACATAAAAAATAACTGGAATTTCATACAAATCATGGTTGGGGTTGTTTCATATTTTATATTAACATTCTATTCTATTAATTTGAATAGAATGTTAATATAGAAATAATCCCGAATCCTCCGGATAATCATCCGGTTAGGAGCGACCTAAACCAACCCATTATGCATATGATTCATCATGCCAACTGTTAAACAACTTATTAGAAAGGCAAGACAGCCAATCAGAAATGTCAACAAAACCCCCGCTCTTAGAGGGTGTCCTCAGCGCCGAGGAATATGTACTCGGGTGTATGTGCGACTCGTTCGGATTGTGGATTGGAACAAAAGAAAGGAAATGGATTTTCCACTATTCGTGATCAATACCTATCAATAGGATAGAATGGTAAAAACCCCTTCACTATCTAATATCTAAAACACTATCTAAAAAAAAAAGATCTACCATATCCTTTTATTGTGTATCAAATTTATGGTTTCTATTAGTGAAAATTCAATCATCTCAATTTTCAAATTAAATTGTGAAAGAATTCCCCATTGGTAGCAAATGATTAGCCGTTAAGCAGGGGAAATCTTAGCTTAGGAAAAGGCCGAAAATTTATGCCTCTACTCTTGCAAGAACGGACTAACAGGGTCAGCTAATCAGCTAATCTTCATAATTAAATACCGTTACTGTATAGATAGATCTCGTTGTGAAAGACCTATTACTGGATAATGGATAATTTCCGGGTAGAGCCAAAAAAGTGTGAACTGTACAAGTTAACAATAGCATCGATTTAATGATTTTTAAAGGAAAAAAAGAGAGGGCTCCGGTGTATAGGGAAGACCTCACCGTTTAAGAAATAACCATAGAAACGAAGGAACCCACTATTTCTTTATCCATTTGTATTTACTACTTATTGTTATTTATTATGTTATGTTTTTGTTTGATACTAGGTATTAATACAATTTCTTATTTCAAGGCGAAATGTCTAAAAAAAAAAAAAGAAAAAATCGTGGCTAGGAAGGTTAGAGTAGCAAAAGCTGTTGGAATTCTTATTTTATACATTGGAAGAATCTGTTTTGTTATTCTAGAAAAGTGGAAGGGAATAAAATAACTGAAAAAAAAAAAGAACTCAATGAATTATTCATCAAAATTTCGTTTATTCAATGACCCGAATTAGACGAGGATTTATAGCTCACAAGCGTAGAACAAAAATGTGTTTTTTCACATCAGGTTTTCGAGGGACTCATTCAAACCTTACTCGAACTATTATTCACCAAAAAATGAGAGCTTTCGTCTCGGCCCATCGGGATAAAGATAGACAAAAAAGAAATTTTCGCCGTTTGTAGATCACGCGTATAAATGCAGTAATTCGCGAAAATCCGGGATTCTATAGTTATAGGAGATTAATAAACAAGCTGTACAGAGGACAGTTGCTTCTTTTCTTAATCGTAAAATCCTTGCACAACTAGCTATAGCTATATTAAATAAGAATTGTCTTTCTATCATTTCTAATGACATCCTAAAATAAGGAGATTCGAAGGAATCCTTCGGAATATTTTCCATAGAATTCCTTGGAGTCGGAGAATGAATTCCGAGAAGGTAGAATAGAAATGAGTATGATAAAATATGATGATAATATGATCAAAAACATTCAATAAAAAAAGAGTTTTTCTTCTTCCAAAATTCGTTTTTTTTTACACCACAACAATAAAATCTGGATTCTCGGATTTTTCGAACAAAACCTCAATTGCCGTTTGAGTTGGAATTGCAATTTGTATTTGATTTTTTTTTTGTATCTCTATTTCATTGGTTTTTTGTATTTCTGGCTCTTTCTATTTCTGGCTCTAAGATCGGCAGGCCTATGGGCCAATTTGCCTTTTTCCAATTTTCTTTCATTATTTTCATTATTAAGAAAGGGTAATAAAGATAAAATACGAGCTTGTTTTATAGCAAGAGTAATTAATCGTTGTTGTTTTAAAGTCAATCTATTCACCCGTCTAGATAATATTTTTCCTTGTTCACTAATAAATCGACTAATGAAACTTACATTTGTGTAATCAATTCGATCCCCCGTTTGGATCGGGGGCAAACGCCTACGAAAAGACCGCTTGGGCTTAAGAAAAAGTCGCTTGGATTTATCCATGGTTTGTTTCTCCCTTATTTTTTTATTTCGAAAATTCGATTTCGTTCGACCAGATCGGCTAATGATAATTATTTAGAATTAAGAAATCCAATTTTGATTGTTTCTATTTTTATATTTAAATATGTATTAACATATGATATATTAATATTGCATTTTTCTTCTTCTTTTGTATTTGTAAAGGTGACATCGATTCCATCTATTCCTTTATCTCTCCATGAATTGTATGTTTGTAACAATAGGGACAGAATTTTCTCAATTCCAATCGACTGGGCGTATTGTGTCGATTCTTTTGAGTAATATATCTGGAAATGCCTGTTGATTTCTTATTAACGCTGTTTCGAAGACAACTGTTACATTCCAAAATAACCCGTACTCGGGCATCTTTATCTTTACCCTTGGCCATGATGAACCTCCTTTTGGTTTTTTTTATTCACTCAACTCTTTTCTTTGATTTTCCGATCCGAAACGACGAAGAAAGGGACAAAAAAATAGAAGTGGCTAACTCGAAATTATGAGAGATTTTGTTGCAACCAATATAGTCAAAATAAGTACTACAGCGATCTTAAATTAGATTATACTAAGTATATCTAAGTGAATGTATAGAATAAAGTGAATAAAGTGAAATGCAGGGAGTGTACAACTAACTAAATGCACTTTTTTCTACACGACGAAATACATGTCCATGTCTAATTTACATTAGAAGTTTCGATTCAAATTGCAGTACAATATTTGCATTTTAGTTAAACATCTTGTATGATACTGTTGCCCAAACCACATTTGCACTTCTGTTCTCTTAATTTAATTGAAGGTAATTTACTTTAAGCCCGCCCCCAAGTTACGAGGTTTACTGAGGGGATAATTCACTTTTATTCTTTTTCTTTTCGAACTTATTCGAATAAAAAAAGAGGGGAGGTAGTATTCACAGATATTTCATTGTATCTCTAATCTTCCTCACCCCCCGTGTTAATAACTAGAATGAAAAAAAGGGGAATGTCAACGCATCCGGGAAAAAACGATTGATCTCTATTAACAGACCCGCTAAAGAACTGAACCATAGGGTACTTATTACTGGCGCCACGGATAGATATGTTTTTAGATTTCGCATTTAAAATCCTCCTTCGTTATTAGAATTGTAATAAAGAATTTGTATTGTAATACATAATGATAATACATATATGATTCGGTTTATATGTGATTAAAGGCCACTTTTTTTTTGTTTTGTACGCGAAACTCCTAATTCAATTAGAAATCCGCAAGGATTTGATAGATAAGATTTTGCTTTTCTTTTTTTAATTATTAATTAAAAGAATAAAATACACCCCTTTCCGCCCAAGCATTTGCCAAATTTATGGCGAGTTTTCCATTTTATTTTTCACATGTCTAGAAGTTCATTATTATTATATGTTATATGATATGAGATGAAGAAATGACAAGATAAGTTGGGTATCTCAATCAATAAAGAAAATGAAATGCGTATATAGAAAACAATTCGGGGATTCTCTACAATGACATTGTAGGCCAATTGAAAGGGATGTAGCGCAGCTTGGTAGCGCGTTTGTTTTGGGTACAAAATGTCGCAGGTTCAAATCCTGTCATCCCTACCTATTCTTTTTGTTTCACTTCTGAGTAATAACAAAGGGTCAATTGAAATCAATTCAAATTGGACATACCTAATCTTTAATTTATATCATATCTTATATGATAATATTGATAACGTAGGCATTGAAGACGTGGTGGAGTTAAAAAAAAAAAAGAATATTTTTCCGTACAGTCTTCTTTTTTGTGATAAGAAAAGCGCTCTTAGTTCAGTTTGGTAGAACGTGGGTCTCCAAAACCCAATGTCGTAGGTTCAAATCCTACAGAGCGTGATTCTGTTATTGTTTTGGTAAGTCAAAAATTTTTCGGAAA